AGATAAGATGGCTGAGTTTAAAAGTGGTGGGTTGTAACCCCATGAACAGAGGTTTGAGTCCTCTTCTTATCAAGCTCCGAAGTGTTTCCACATGTCAGACTGCAAATCTGAAGTAGCAGACTAACAGTCTACCGGGGCTTTCCCCCGCCTTTCCGCCTCATAGGCGGGGGAAAAGGTAGACGGATGCTCACTGGTTTGGGCGTTTAGCTGTTAACTAAAAGTTTGTAGGATCGAGGCCTACCTGTCTAGAAAGGCTTTAGCTTAATTAAAGCACCTGTTTTGCATACAGGAGCTGTGGGATAGTGCCCCGCAAGTCTTATCAGGGACTGGGGGATTTTCACCCCCGCTTAGGGCTTTGAAGGCCCTAGGTCTTTTGCTAACCTAAGTTCCTTAGAGGGTCGCTAGAGTTACTGCAGCGGGGGTGAGGGGCAGGAGAGAAATAGTGGCGATAGCCAGGCAAGCTAGGGGGAGTGTGAGTTGACGTGGCCGCAGGCGTCAAGGGGGTGTACCGGTTAGGTTGTTCGGAAACATAGTTAGGGTTATGGCGTATGTAAGTCGGAGGTAGTAGTAAAGACTAAGCAGGGCGGTTAGTGCTGCGAGGGTGGCGGTGGGGGCTAGTTCTTGTTTAGAAAGCTCCTGAAGGATTAATCATTTGGGCATAAATCCTGTTATGGGGGGAAGACCTGCAAGAGACAGAAGCACAAGGGGGGTGAGAGCCATGAGTGCGGGTGCTTTTGCTCAGGAGATGGCTAGTATATTAATGCTTGTGGCTTTAGCTAGTTTTAGAGTAAGGAATGTTGCGGCTGCGGTGGTGATATACACCAATACAGCGAGGGTGGTTAGAGAAGGAGCAAATTGTAGGACTAGAACTATTCAGCCTAGTTGAGCGGTGGAGGAGTAGGCGAGGATTTTGCGGAGCTGGGTTTGGTTTAGGCCCCCTCAGCCCCCGATAAGGGTAGATGCCAGGCCTAAAAAAATGAGGAGGTAGGAGTTGGGGGGCTGGATTTGGAGGAGGAGAGCGAGAGGGGCTAGTTTTTGCCAGGTTGCTAAGACTAGTCCTGTTGTTAGGTCTAATCCCTGGAATACTTCTGGCACTCAAGAATGTAGGGGGGCAAGCCCAAGTTTGAGGCCCAGGGCGAGGGTTATAATGGCGAGGGGAAGAGGGTGGGCGGCCTGTTGAATTTCTCATTGTCCAGTGAGCCAGGCATTTGTTGTGGCAGCAAAAAGTAGCACGGCGGCGGCGCTAGCTTGAATGAGGAAATATTTGGTGGTGGCCTCCACCGCCCGGGGGTGATGATTTTGTGCTATTAAGGGAATGATTGCAAGGGTGTTAATTTCGAGGCCGACTCAGGCGAGGAATCAGTGGGAGCTTGCGAAGGTTATTGTAGTTCCCAGACCAAGGCTAAATAATAGGAGGGCTAAGACATAGGGGCTCATTAGTAAAAGAAGGGGTTCAACCTACATGTTTGGGGTATGGGCCCAAAAGCTTGTTTAGCTGATCTCACTAGATTGTAGTGTAGATGGAAGCACAAAGAGTTTTGATCTCTTCAGGTCGGGTTCAAACCCCCACTTTCTAAGGAGGCGGAGGGGTTTTATCCCTCATGATTCACTCTATCAAAGTGACCCTTTGTTTCAGGCACAACTCCGGGCCTAGAAGTGAGGGGGGAGCCCAGTAAATGCGATTGGGAGGGCCAGATGTCAAATAACTAGTCCTAGGGTTAGGGGGAGGAAGTTCTTTCAGATTAGGTGTATAAGCTGATCGTATCGGAATCGGGGGTAAGATGCTCGGACTCAAAGGAATACGACGGAGAGAAGGGCGGCTTTCAACATAAGGTTTGTGGTAGTTAGCTCGGGCAAAGAAGGGATATGGGAGGCCCCTAAGAATAGGATTGTGGAAAGTGTGTTTATAAGTAAAATATTAGAATACTCGGCCAGAAAAAATAGGGCGAAGGGTCCCCCTGCGTACTCGACGTTGAAGCCTGAGACCAGCTCAGATTCCCCCTCCGTGAGGTCAAAGGGGGCCCGGTTTGTTTCTGCAAGGGTAGAGATGTATCATATTGCGGCTAATGGTCAAGCAGGCAACACCAGTCATACACTTTCTTGCGCGACGTTAAAGGTCTGTAGTGTGAAGCCCCCGGCAAAGATGATAACACTCAGTAGGATTAAGCCGAGGCTAACTTCATAAGAGATGGTTTGGGCGACGGCACGCAGGGCGCCAACAAGGGCGTACTTTGAGTTTGAGGCCCACCCTGAGCCTAGAATAGAATAAACTGCTAGGCTGGATAGGGCCAGGACGAATAGTACGCCGAGGTTTAGGTCAATTACGGGGTGGGGGAGAGGTAGGGGGGCTCAGAGTGCAAGGGCTAAAGTAAGCGCTAAAATTGGGGCAAGTAAAAATAAGAGGGGGGAAGAAGTAGAGGGTCGAACGGGCTCTTTAATAAATAGCTTGAGGCCGTCTGCAATTGGCTGAAGTAGGCCGTAGGGGCCTACAATATTGGGTCCCTTGCGTAGTTGTATATAGCCAAGCACTTTTCGCTCAAGCAAGGTGAGGAATGCTACAGCCAATAAGACGGGGACAATAAAGGCCAGGGGGTTCACAATTTGTGTTATAAGCGTTGAGAGCATAGTTAAGGAGAGGACTTGAACCTCTGTGGAAAGGGCTTAGGTCTTATGCATTTGCCGGGCTCTGCCACCCCAACATGCCATTTTCTCTGGCAGGGAAGGCATACCCCCTTGTCTACTTTAGTTGTTTTCATTAGGTGGGGGTGGGGTGTATAGAATATAGTGACCCCTTCTTTTCGGTCCTTTCGTACTAGAAAAGAATATGTCATAGATAGAAACTGACCTGGATTGCTCCGGTCTGAACTCAGATCACGTAGGACTTTAATCGTTGAACAAACGAACCCTTAATAGCTGCTGCACCAATAGGATGTCCTGATCCAACATCGAGGTCGTAAACCCCCTTGTTGATATGGTCTCTAAAAGGGGATTGCGCTGTTATCCCTAGAGTAACTCGGTCCGTTGATCGGCACTGCCGGATCTTTAGGTCTAAAATTTAGTTTCTTAGAGCCGTGGCTCTGAGTTTAAGGAGTTGTACTCCCGTTCCACGTGGGGGTTTTTTCTTTCCCCGCGGTCGCCCCAACCAAAGACATCGGGGTAGGGGGCCTTATGGTTTGTTCCCTTATCAGGGGGTCCTTGTAGTTTGGGCTACCTTACGTCTAAAGCTTCATAGGGTCTTCTCGTCTTATGTGTTTATCCCCGCTTCTGCACGGGGAGATCAATTTCATTAACTTAGGGGAGGAGACAGCTAAGCCCTCGTTGTGCCATTCATACAGGTCTCCATTTAAGAGACAAGTGATTGCGCTACCTTCGCGCGGTCAAAATACCGCGGCCGTTAAACTAATAGTCACAGGGCAGGCGGGACCTCTTATACATTATTTGCAAGAGGCGATGTTTTTGGTAAACAGGCGAGGCTTTATGTGTTTGCCGAGTTCCTTCTCCCCCTTTTAGTTTTTCCCTAGGGGCACACCTGTGTTGGGTTAACGGTAAGCGGTTGGGGGATTTCCTTGTTGTTTGGTTTATCGTCCACTGCCCTCTGTGTTTGGGGCCGTTAATATTCGGTGGGGGGTCCATTCCGATTTACATGCGTGCGGGGAGAAAGCCTCGGCTTTCTTATTACTCATATTAGCATGGTCACTCCCATGGGGGCATGGGACGGCCCAATAAGTTTAGGGGGATAAGATTAAATGATCAGGATTGGGGGGGGGGGTAAGATTGTTCTGAGCTTAGACGCTTTCTTCAGGGGGTGGCTGCTTTCGGGCCCACGAGAGTTACTTACCTTATGTATTATGATCTTTACCCACCTGGGAAAGTTGTGTCTTGTTTCAAAGGGGCTGTACCCCCTTTGAATAACTCTCTCGGCTTCTTAAGACATCAGGGGTGTGTGTACACTGAGGTGAAGGGAGAATCCGGGAGGCTGAACTTCTATTCATTTCTTGGGGAACCAGCTATAACTAAGTTCGGTAGGTCTGTCACCTCTACTCAAAGCTCGTCCCACTCTTTTGCAACAGAGACGGGTGTGCCCTATTATTAGGCTGTCTTGGAGTAGCTCCCTTAGTTTCGGGTTAACAAACTAAAAATCTTTTTGCTTGAGAATCACTGGCTAAATCATGATGCAAAAGGTACGAGGGCTAAGCTCTGCTTTTTGGTGCTTTACTGGGTTATTTCACTTCTCTTTCAGCGTTCCCTTGCGGTACTGTTTCTATTGCGCCTAATTCCCTTTTCTGTCGCCCATACTAAGGGGGTAAAATGATTTGTTTAATATAAGGTTGTATATTTAGGGGTATTAATATGGGTATGTTGAAGTTGTTCAGGTGGGCTAGCTGTTCGGCGTCAGGGCAATCCGATTTGCACGGAGGACTTCTCGGAGTAAGGGAGAGGCTTTTCTAACTTAGCTATACCTTGGTTATTAATCCAAGTGCACCTTCCGGTACACTTACCATGTTACGACTTGCCTCCCCTTTATTGCTCTAAGGTTTTAAATAATTAGGGGATATTTTTTGGGGAGAGTGACGGGCGGTATGTGCGCGCTTCAGAGCCAATTTCAGCGGGACGCTCTACTTCCTGCTTACTGCTAAATCCTCCTTCAAGATGTGCGTTTCAGCACACCATTCGTGTGCCCTAATATAGGGAATGTAGCCCATTTCTTCCCCTTCCATACGCTACACCTCGGCCTGACGTTCTGGGCTGTGCCAATTTAGCTTACTTTTAGGCCCTCATAGGGTGGGCTGACGACGGCGGTATATAGGCGGGAAAAACAAGGAAAGGTGAGGTTGAACGGGGGTTATCGGTTCTAGAACAGGCTCCTCTAGTAGGATCTAAAGCACCGCCAAGTCCTTTGGGTTTTAAGCTGGTGCTCGTAGTTCCCGGGCGGATAGGGGTTGTATTAATCTATCAATGTTTACGGCTAGGCATAGTAGGGTCTCTAATCCTAGTTTGTTCCCTAGCTTTCGTGGGTTCAGGGCTTAATAAAGCTACTTTCGTGGTTGGTCTTCTCGTTTTTGGGTGCGTATAACAGCTTTGAAAACATTCGGCTTTAGTACTCATTTTTCCCTAACCACGCTTTACGCCGCGAATAATCAACTTGGGCCTCTCGTATAACCGCGGTGGCTGGCACGAGTTTTACCGGCCCTCTTAGCTCTTACTAAGTCAAGTTTTCACTTATGGCTTAAAATCTATCACTGCTGAGTTCCCTTGGGGGTGTGGCTAAACAAGGTGTCATGGGCTAGAATTGTGCCTGATACCAGCTCCTTGTCCCCAGGCAGGGGACTGAGGGCATTCTCACAGGGGTGCGGATACTTGCATGTGTAAGTTTGGCTAAAGCTGATGATAAAGTCAGGACCAAGCCTTTGTGCTTGCGGGGCTTTCTAGGGCCCATTTCAACATTTTCAGTGTTACGTCTTAAATAAACCACGCTAGCGATAGGACGATCTTTTGGTCCGTAGTAATCTAAGAGGGGCAACATAAAAGGGGGAGGGTAAGTGGCTAGGATACAGGGGCTACACGTGTCTATGTGCATGGGCCCAAATGTATGCATGTATATATGCATAAATTGTGGGAGGTTTTTAAACAAAGGGGCTGGGGCTTGCTTTTACGGGGGAAGGTGGGGGGGGGTAAGATACTTTTGGGCTGCCAGGCCCCCACCCCGTTCAGGTTTATGATAAAAGTATTTACTTGTAAATAGCACGGGCTGAGCGGTGATTACCTGGGGCTTGGGGGGTGTGAGTTAAATGTAATCTTTAGTCGATCCGCGGGAGTAAGGGGCGGGGGGGATTCCGATGAAAAACAGTTATAATTTATCGCACAAGACTTTGGGGAGTTTTTACGGCAGGTATGCACCTGACCTATAAAAAAAAGGCGCAGGCGTGGGGCACCCCCGAGATTGGGGGGAGAGAAGCACTTGTGGGGCCAGTAAAAGTGTTGGACGGGACGGGTGTGGCCCGCTTTCCCCGGGCCCCCCCCGGCTTTGTGGGATTTGGTGGGTGTTAGGTATGTCAGGGGAGTAAGGGGGTGGGGGGGATTCCGATGAAAAACAGTTATAATTTATCGCACAAGACTTTGGGGAGTTTTTACGGCAGGTATGCACCTGACCTATAAAAAAAACCAAAAAAAGCGAAGGAGTCCCGGTGTGATACAGGCTATTTGTCGAGCAAGAGAAGGTGCACCCGCTTGTTTGTTAAACCCGTGTGCACTCTGAAAAGCCCACTGAAAGGAAAAAAAAAAGGAGAACCCCTGGCTCGCTGGAGTAAACGCTCGGCTTGCTGGGTAACGAGGAGTATGTTATACAAACATCACAAATGTAAGCGTCGGTAAAAGTGGAGGGAATGATAGCAATTATTGTTCCTGAAGTAGGAGCCAAATGCTAGGAATAGTGCCCCGTGCGTTACCCTACAATGCTTGTCCCTCACCATCAATAACCGTTGACCTTAAGTTATGTGCTGGTTGGTCGGCTCTTACTGCGCTGTAAAGTGTGGGATTGGCGAGATGTTGGGTAAACGTATAACTTAAGTTTCGCCTGCCCTTAAATAACATTAGGGGAACTTATTTAATGCTTAATGTGTACCTTCTGTTAGTTTTGACGGGTGTTGGTGGTAGGTCAGGTTTTGTAAAATTAATCAAGTATTGCTCATGAATTCTTATGAAATCATTAATATAAATTTGTGTGGATAATACATAGATATATTCAAGTACATATTAAGGGCCGCGCAGCAACTACATATCAGGGCTGCACAGAGTAGTTTAGTTTAGAACACTAGCTTTGGGAGTTAGCGGTGGGAGTTAAAATCTCCTCTCTTTGAAGCGGGGGGCGCGGGGGCGTCATTAAGCCCCGGGTTTTAAGGGTTCCTGTAGTTGAATAACAACGATGGCTTTTCGTGCCTTTAGTCCTGGTTAGAGTCCTGGTAAGAATTATGTTATACTTTGGGTATCTAGTTATGTTGGGCGTGGTGGTGGGAATAGCAGTGGTTGCTGCTAACCCTTCCCCCTTTTATGCGGCACTTGGGGTGGTTATGGTCGCAGCCGCGGGGTGTGGGTTTATCATGTGTGTAGGAGGCACCTTCTTATGTTTAGTCCTCTTCTTAATTTATTTAGGGGGAATGCTGGTTGTGTTTGCTTATTCGGCAGCACTATGTGCTGAGGTTCACCCGACAGGTTTGGCGGAGGGGTCCGTGCTCAAGTGTGTCGTGGGGTACTTTGCGGCAGCAGCTGGGGTGGCGCTATTTCAGGGAAGTTCGGAGGCTCCAGGGTATTGGTGATTTATAGGGGAGGAGTCAGAGTTAAGTGTAGTACAAGGAGAGACTGAGGGGGTGTCAGAAGCATATGGGAGTGGGGGTATTTGCCTGGTTGTTTGTGCGTGAGTGCTGTTGGTGGCCCTTTATGTTGCTTTGGAAGTGTCACGGGGTAGCAGCCGGGGGCCGGTGCGGCCAATTAAAAGGGGCGGGACTGTTTTTATGCAGCGGGAGTGGGCGCAGGCGTGGGGCACCCCCGAGATTGGGGGGAGAGAAGCACTTGTGGGGCCAGTAAAAGTGTTGGACGGGACGGGTGTGGCCCGCTTTCCGCGGCTAGTTTTAGCACCCCCGCGCTGCAGGCCCTGCTCGGCTTTAAGCGCGGGGGGGGGGGAGCCTGTTTTCAAGCGGTAGGGAGGGGTTTAACCTCCGACCTCCGGTTTACAAGACCGGCGCTCTGGCGTTGAGCTACTAATGCATGTTAAGCCTAGGGCCTTGTTCTCTAATCAGCCTGCAAGGGGGAAGAAGAGAAGGAAAATAGAGAAGTATGAGACGGATGCGACTTGGCCAATAATGATATAGGGGTCTTCGACGGGCATGCCTCCAATTCAGGTGAGAATAGCAACGTTTGCGATGAGGGCTCAGAAGAGGAGTTGGGAGAGGGGGCGAAAGGTTAGACTACGTAGTTTACACGTATGTAGAAACGGGACAACCAAGAGAATCAGAATGGAGGCAAGAAGGGCTAGTACGCCCCCAAGTTTGTTGGGGATCGAGCGCAAAATTGCATAGGCGAACAAGAAGTATCACTCAGGCTTGATGTGAGGGGGAGTCATGAGGGGGTTAGCGGGGGTAAAATTGTCTGGGTCTCCTAGGAGGTTAGGGGTAAAAAGTGCAATTGTGGCGAGTGCAATCAGGAGGGCTGCAAATCCTAAAAGGTCTTTGTAAGAAAAGTATGGGTGGAAGGGGATCTTGTCCCCAGCTGAGCTAAGCCCCAGGGGGTTATTTGACCCAGTCTGGTGTAAAAACAATAGGTGTACTATGGTGGCGCCCGCAATTACAAAGGGGAAAAGGAAGTGGAAGGCAAAGAAACGGGTGAGAGTAGCGTTATCTACTGAGAAGCCCCCTCAAATTCATTGCACAAGGGTGTTGCCCACATAGGGCACTGCTGAGAGAAGGTTAGTGATTACAGTTGCACCTCAAAATGATATCTGCCCCCAGGGCAAGACGTATCCAACGAAAGCAGTCATTATAACAAGAAGTAAGAGGACCACCCCAACGTTTCAGGTCTCTTTATACAGGTAAGAGCCGTAATAGAGGCCTCGGCCGATGTGCATGTAGATGCAGATGAAGAAGAAAGATGCGCCGTTGGCGTGCATGTCCCGGATTAGTCATCCGTAATTAACATCTCGGGTGATGTGGGCTACGGACGAGAAGGCGGTGTTGATGTCGGCGGTGTAGTGTATGGCTAAAAAAAGACCCGTTAGGATTTGGGCAATTAAGCACAGTCCTAGTAGAGAGCCAAAGTTTCATCACACTGAGATGTTGGAGGGGGCGGGGAGGTCAACGAGGGCGTCGTTGGCGATCTTAAGGAGCGGGTGCGTTTTTCGTAGGCTTGCCATTAATTTTGGGGGGGGCCTGGTGTGGCATGGGCTCCAGTTAGGCCCTGGTCGAGCTCGTGCATGCTCGGGGTGGGGCAGAGCCCGGCGGCCCGTACTTTAGCGGGGCCTGTTAGAAATTAACTATTGAACACACAAGGGCGAGGCTTAAGAGAAAAAGGATAAGGTGTGTTTTTATACGGCCCTGTTGGATGTTGCTTGTGGTGGTGATAAGGGGCTTGTTGAGGGTTGTGGCGGCTTTGGGTCCGACCTCCTCTAGTCAGTTTTGGTCAATTGTTTGGTCAGCGGCTGTTTGGCCCCACGATAAGGACAGTTTAGGGGTAAATCGGTGGACGAGGGTGGGGTAAAATCCAAGTAGACTAGCGAAGCGGTGGGGGGCGGGGAAAGGGGTGGTCTGGGTACGTGCGCCTGAGGGGGCAATAAGTCAGAGTGCAATAAGGAGTCCCAGGATTGTGACGGCGAGGGCGGCTAGTTTAAGTATGGGGGGCATAGACATTACAGGGGTCTTTAGGGGGTCAACATTTAAGGTAATGCACAGGCCTGCGAGGATACTTCCTCATGCAAGTCGTTTAAGGGGGTTAATAACTTGGGGGTTGACTTCCTCGATAGGGGAAATAGCCAGAGACCGGGGGTAGGCTATAACCACGAAGTAAATCAGACGGGTGCTGTAAACGGCTGTAAAAGCTGTGGCAATAAGGGTAAGTACTAGGGCGCAAGTGTTTAGGTGGGAGGTGTTTATTGCTTCAATAATAGCATCTTTAGAATAAAAGCCGGCAAGGAAAGGCATGCCGGTGAGAGCAAGGGTGCCGATAGTAAAGCACGAAGAGGTTCAGGGAGTCTGGCGCTGAATGGCCCCCATCTTTCGGATGTCTTGTTCACCACCCAGGCTGTGAATAATTGACCCCGAGCAGAGGAAAAGCATGGCTTTAAAAAATGCATGCATACAGATGTGAAGGAAAGCGAGTTGTGGCTGGTTGAGGCCGATGGTGACCATCATAAGTCCTAGCTGGCTGGATGTAGAGAATGCAATAACCTTTTTGAGGTCATTATGGGTTAGAGCGCAGCAGGCAGTAAACATGGCTGTTAGTGCGCCTAGGCATAGGCAGAGGGTGAGAGCGATTGGGCTTTTTTCGAGTAGGGGGCTTATACGGATAAGAAGGAAAACACCGGCGACTACCATGGTGCTAGAATGGAGGAGGGCGGACACTGGCGTCGGGCCCTCTATGGCAGAGGGGAGTCAGGGGTGGAGGCCGAACTGGGCGGATTTACCAGCAGCGGCAATAATTAATCCTAAAACAGGGGGTGTTACGTTTAGATGCTCAGCTGTGACGAAAATCTGCTCCATGTCTCAGGAGTTTTGGGTTGTGGCTATCCAGGCGATGGCAAAAATTAGTCCGACGTCCCCGACTCGGTTATAAACAACTGCTTGGAGGGCAGCTGTGTTGGCGTCGGCTCGGCCGGACCACCAACCGATAAGAAGGAACGATATAATGCCCACGCCCTCTCAGCCGATGAAAAGTTGAAAAAGGTTGTTAGCTGTGACCAGGACAATTATTGCGATGAGAAAAATCAACAGGTATTTAAAGAATCGGTTCATGTCGGGGTCGTCTTGCATATATCAGGTAGCAAACTCTAGAATAGACCAGGTTACGTATAAAGCCACAGGTGTGAAGATAAGAGAGTAGTGATCGAACTTAAGGCTGATGTTTACGTCAAATGTTATAGTAACCATTAAAGTCCATGTGGAGATGACTTCTTCTATGCCTTGGTTGAGAAAGAGGAATAGGGGGAGGAGACTAACAAAGAAAGCTGTTTTGACTGCGGGTTTGACGTGTATTGTAGCCCAAGACGGCTTCATGGGGGAAGAGAATAAACTAGTAATTACGGGTAAAGCTAAAAGGGAAAAGATGATGATTAGACTGGACGTTAGGACGGATGCAGGGAAATACATGGTTGCTACTACTTGGATTTGCACCAAGAGTTTTTGGTTCCTAAGACCAACGGATGTGCTGTTATCCTTCAGAAGCGGTTCGAGTGGGCCTCGGAGTTCAACCCAGGAGACGGAGATTAGCAGTCTCCGTTGCTGCCAGCCCCTCTCGGTGGGTAAAGGGGCTTTAACCCTTATTTTTAGAATCACAATCTAATGTCCTTTTTAAACGATACCTACAGTTAATCCACCCTGAGATTAGGCGGGGATTAAGGATAAGTAAAATAAGGGGGAGGAGGTGCAGGGCTATAATTAGGTGCTCCCGAGTGTGAGAGGGGTCTAGGGCAATTAGGTGATTGGGCAGAGGTCCCCGCTGGGTTGTGATAAACATGTACAGCGAGTAGCTGGCGGTAATAAGCACCCCAGTTCCGGTGAGAGCTAAGGTCCAAGAGGACCAGCCAATCAGGGAGGTGATAATTATTAGTTCCCCCACAAGGTTTGGGAGGGGAGGAAGGGCTAAGTTAGCTAGGCTAGCGAAGAATCATCATGTGGCTATTAAAGGCAGAGCCACCTGAAGGCCCCGGGCTAGAAGAATGCTTCGGCTGTGGATGCGTTCATAGTTGGTGTTTGCTAAGCAGAAAAGGGCGGAGGATGTTAGGCCGTGGGCGATCATAAGAATTAGTGCACCTGCAAACCCCCACGGGGCTTGCACGAGAATGCTGGCTACTACAAGTCCTATGTGGCTAACTGAGGAGTAAGCGATTAGTGACTTTAGGTCTGTTTGGCGGAGACAAATTGAGCCCGCCATTACAATGCCTCAAAGTGCGAACACAATAAAGGGGTAGAGCATTTCCTTTGGAAGGGGCTCTAGGACTAACATTATTCGCATTATACCGTAACCCCCTAGTTTTAGGAGCACGGCAGCAAGAATTATTGAGCCTGCGACGGGGGCTTCAACATGGGCCTTGGGTAGTCATAGATGAACTCCATAAAGGGGTATTTTTACTAAAAATGCGAGTAGGCAGCCTACTCCCCACAGTTTGTCCGCGTGTGTTGTTAGGTTTAGGGGGGTGTTATACTGCAGGGTTAGAAGGGAGAGCGTGCCGCTAGTATTTTGGAGAACTAGGAGTGCAACAAGAAGCGGGAGGGAGCTTGCCAATGTATAAAATAAGAAGTATATACCTGCATTTAAGCGCTCTGCCTGGTTACCCCAGCGGGTGATAATAATTAGGGTTGGGAGTAAAGTAGCTTCAAACATTACGTAAAATATGACGAGCTCTGTGGCGCTGAAGGCTAAGATAAGGAAAAATTGTAAGGAAGTTAGGAGGGTGAGATATGTTCGTTGACGAGTTAGGGGCTCAGAACCCATGTGGTGTTGGCTTGCAAGAATTATAAGAGGTAAAAGCCAGCATGTGAGGACAAGCAGGGGGGTTGATAAGGGGTCGGTAGCTATATAAAAGTTTAAGGTTGCCCAGCCCACTTCTGAGGTGTTCTTAAATCAGGTGAAGCTAGTTACTGCAATCAGGAGGCTGTGCACAAGAGTTGAGGGTCATAGCCACTTGGGAGAGAGAAATCAGATTGTGGGGACTAGCACAAGGGTTGGGATAAGGGTCTTTAGCATTGTAAGAGGTTAAGGCTTTGTAGGCGGTCGGTGCCGTGTGTTCGGGCTGTGGCTACTAGAAGGGCAAGACCTGCGCTTGCTTCACAAGCTGAGATAGCTAAAAGAAATAGAGGTAAAGCAGAAGAGCTGGTGGAGCCCATGCTCAAGCTCCAGATGGAGAGGGCAATATACAGGGAGAGCATTATGCCTTCAAGACATAAAAGTGCTGATAGGAGGTGTGTTCGATGGAATACGAGGCCTGTCAGTCCCAGAATGAATGCTGAAGAGAAGGTAAATTGGACGGGTGTCATTAGGCAATTGTGGACTCAAACCATAAGCTTTTGGGCCGAAACCAAATGTTTTTATTAAACTAATTATCTATTCAGCTCACTCTAGGCCGTCTTGTAGTCATTCATAAACTAGACCAAAAGTAAGGAGGGTTAAAAGTGCAACTGCTCATGAAAAAGACACAAGGGGGGAGGCCAGTTGATCTCCTCACGGCAAAGGAAGGAGGAGTGCAATTTCTAGGTCAAACAGGAGAAAGAGAATGGCAATGAGGAAAAATCGGAGGGAGAAGGGAAGCCGAGCGGACCCCAAGGGGTCGAAGCCGCACTCGTAGGGGGAGAGCTTTTCATAGTCTGGCGATATTTGAGGGAGACAAAAGGATACGATAGCAAGAATAGTAGAGAGGAGGCTAGCAATTGCAATGATGGTTATGACTAAATTCATTATCTTTCCTTGGGGTTTAACCAAGACCGGGTGATTGGAAGTCACTTATACTAGTTAGTACTAGAAAGATTATGAGCCCCATCAGTAGATGGAGACATAAAGGAATAATCAAACAACGTCTACGAAGTGTCAGTATCAGGCGGCCGCTTCAAATCCGAAGTGGTGTTCAGACGTAAAGTGATGTTGAATTTGGCGAAGGAGACAAACTGCCAAGAAGGTTGACCCAATAATAACATGCAGCCCATGGAAGCCGGTCGCAACAAAGAAGGTGGCGCCATAAACCCCATCACTAATTGTAAAGGGGGCATCAACATACTCTATTGCTTGGAGGAATGTAAAATAGAAGCCGAGGAGGATTGTGAGGGTTAAGGAGTGAACCGCTTGTTTGCGGCTGCCCTCTATTATGCTGTGATGTGCCCAGGTGACTGTTACTCCAGAGGCAAGCAGGACCGCTGTATTAAGGAGGGGGACTTCGAGTGGGTCGAGGGTAAAAATACCTGTTGGGGGTCAGCAGCCCCCTAACTCGGGCGTGGGGGCGAGACTGGCATGGTAAAAGGCCCAAAAAAACCCCAAGAAGAAGAAGACTTCTGAGGTAATAAATAAGACTATTCCGTATCGCAGCCCCTTTTGTACAGGGGGAGTGTGGTGCCCTTGAAAAGTACCTTCTCGGACAATGTCTCGTCATCACTGGAATATTGTGAGGAGGAGGAGGACTATACCGAGGGCTATAAGAGTGGTGGAGTGTTGGTGAAATCAGACTGCAAGGCCGGATGTTATTAGTAGGGCGGCGATTGCGCCTGTTAGTGGTCAAGGGCTGGGGTCAACTATGTGGTATGCGTGTGCTTGGGGGGCCATTATTTATTTGTTGGGTGTTGGAGGGGGGGGGGGCCTAGGTGTTTTCTTGCAGGTAGAGTGAGAGAAGAAGCACGAACACGTAGGCTTGGATGGCTGCTACTGCTAGCTCAAGGAGAGTTAGGAGTGCTATTACTAGGCCGGTTAGGATAGCTACGGGCCACATTTGATCAATTAGGAAAAGAGTGGCGGACGACAGAAGCTGAATTAAGAGGTGCCCGGCTGCTAGGTTTGCTGTTAGTCGGACGCCTAATGCGAAGGGTCGTACAAATAGGCTGATTGTTTCAATAATGATCAAGACGGGGATTAAAGGGGTGGGGGTGCCCTCCGGTAGGAGGTGGCCTAATGCAATCGTTGGCTGGTTCCGCAGTCCAATAACGACTGTAGCTAGCCATAAAGGGATGGCGAACCCCATGTTAAGAGGCAGCTGGGTAGTTGGGGTAAAGGTGTAAGGAAGAAGCCCGAGTAAATTTAGTGTAATAAGATTAATCATTAGCACTGTGAGTAGTAGCGCCCATTTGTGGGCCCCGACGTTTAGGGGGAGAAGAATTTGCTTTGTAAAGTTCAAAACAAAAGAATTTTGGGCAACAAGGGATCGGCCGTGGATCACGCGATTAGAGGGCTTTGGGAATAACACTCAAGGGGCGGCGATAGCAACTGCTAGAAGGGGCACGCCGAGGAAATAAGGAGAGAAAAACTGGTCGAAAAGGCCTAGGATCAAGGTCAGGCTCACTTTTGTCAGCTAAGAAATTTTAGTGGTCAAGGGGAAGGTTTAGGGGAGCTTGTGTGCCCTATAATTTTGGCATGACCTGCGGTAAAGTACAGCATAAGACTGAGGGTAAGTATTGCAAAACAACTGGCATGGAAATTTTGGGGCATGCCGTTAAGGGTGGTTGGGAGTCACCAATCTTTAGCTTAAAAGGCTAACGCTAGGCCCTATTTAGCTTCTTAGCGAGGCATCTTGGAGTATTAGGGTGGACCAGTCCTCAAATTGCTGCAGTGGGACTGCTTCGACTACAATGGGCATAAAGCTGTGGTTTGCGCCACAGATCTCTGAGCACTGTCCGTAGAAGACGCCAGGGCGAGATGTGATGAAGGCTGTCTGGTTTAGTCGACCTGGCACTGCATCTATTTTCACGCCCAAGGAGGGGACTGCTCAGGAGTGTAAGACGTCCTCGGCAGAGATCAGAACTCGGATGGGGGATTCAACGGGGGTAATTATTCGGTGGTCTGCCTCTAGGAGACGGAATTGTCCTGGGGCTAGGTCTTGTGTCGGGATCATATAAGAGTCGAATTCAAGGCTCTCGTAGTCAGTGTATTCGTAGCTTCAGTACCACTGATGTCCCATGGCCTTAATGGTTAGGTGGGGGTCATTAATTTCGTCTATAAGGTAAAGGATGCGGAGGGAAGGAAGGGCAATTAAAATAAGGATAATTGCTGGGAGTACAGTTCAGATAATTTCAATCTCTTGAGAATCCAGGATGAACTTATTAGTTAAACTAGAAGTAACTAGGGCGACGATGAAATAAAGAACTAGCGTGCTGATTATAAAGACAATTATTAAAGCGTGGTCATGAAAGTGAAGAAGTTCTTCTATCACAGGAGAAGCAGCATCTTGGAAACCGAGCTGGGAGGGAAAGGCCATAATAAGACACGTGAGGAATTAGCTCACAACTTGGCCCTGACAAGGCCATGTAATTAAATTTTACTAGTGTCTTTAAGAAAGTGACAGAACGGCCATGTGGTTGGCTTGAAACCAATTTATGGGGGTTCAACTCCTCCCTTCCTCGTTGGCTGTAATGAATTTGTACAAATGCAGGCTCCTCAAATGTGTGGTATGGTGGAGGGCAGCCGTGAAGTCATTCTACATTAGTTGTGGTGAGTTCTACGGAGGACACTTCACGTTTAGCAGCGAATGCTTCTCAGATAATGAATAGGGACATAATGACGGCGACTAAAGAAATTAGGGACCCAATGGAAGACACTGTATTTCACAGGGTGTATGCATCGGGGTAGTCTGAGTACCGCCGGGGCATCCCGGCTAGCCCTAGGAAGTGTTGGGGGAAGAAGGTTAGGTTTACTCCAATAAATATAACTATAAAATGAATTTTTGTTCAGACGGAGTGTAAAGTGTACCCTGTAAATAGGGGGAACCAGTGTACGAAAGCGGCAACAATAGCGAAAACGGCCCCCATTGAAAGCACATAATGGAAATGTGCTACTACGTAGTAAGTGTCATGAAGGACAATGTCCAGGGACGAGTTGGCCAGGACAATACCTGTTAGGCCGCCCACTGTAAATAGGAAAATAAACCCAAGGGCTCAGAGAAGGGGGGCCTCCCATTTGATTGTCCCGCCATGGAGGGTTGCTAATCAGCTAAAGACTTTTACACCAGTAGGGATAGCGATAATTATTGTGGCGGATGTAAAATAGGCGCGTGTGTCCACGTCCATGCCCACTGTAAACATGTGGTGGGCTCAAACGATGAACCCAAGGAGTCCAATGGCCATTATAGCTCAGACTATGCCTATATAGCCGAAAGGTTCTTGTTTACCGGCGTAGTAGGCCACAATGTGGGAAATCATGCCGAACCCGGGGAGGATAAGAATGTAGACTTCGGGGTGCCCGAAGAATCAGAAGAGGTGCTGGTAAAGGATGGGGTCTCCTCCGCCGGCTGGGTCAAAGAAGGTGGTATTAAGGTTTCGATCCGTAAGGAGCATGGTGATGCCGGCAGCTAGTACAGGAAGTGAAAGAAGTAGAAGAACGGCAGTAATTAAGACGGACCACACGAATAGGGGTGTTTGGTATTGAGAGATGGCGGGTGGTTTTATGTTAATAATTGTTGTAATAAAGTTAATTGCCCCTAAAATAGAAGAAATGCCAGCTAAATGTAGAGAAAAGATAGTTAAATCAACGGAGGCACCTGCGTGGGCTAAGTTTCCAGAGAGAGGGGGGTAAACGGTTCATCCGGTACCTGCCCCGGCCTCCACGCCGGAAGAAGCTAGTAGGAGGAGGAAGGAGGGAGGGAGGAGTCAGAAGCTCATATTATTTATTCGTGGGAAAGCTATGTCGGGGGCCCCGATTATGAGCGGGATAAGTCAGTTTCCAAAGCCTCCGATTATGATGGGTATAACTATAAAGAAGATTATCACGAAAGCGTGAGCGGTGACAATTACATTATAAATTTGGTCGTCCCCCAATAGGGCGCCAGGTTGGCTAAGTTCTGCCCGAATGAGCAGGCTAAGGGCGGTACCCACTATTCCGGCCCAAGCGCCGAAGATTAAGTAGAGGGTTCCGATGTCTTTATGGTTGGTAGAGAAAAATCAACGTGTGATGGCCAC